ATTTATATAAAACAAAATGCAAAATTCTTAGACTTTTGTTTATTGATAATTTACTTTTTTGTATAAAAAATGCGTGAATTTTAGTGGCATCGGTTTAATTTATACTAATTATACTTAAATAACTGTTTTTATCATTTTTATAGGAACTGATAACGAATTTTGTTATATTAATTAAAGTTTTATTCTTGCTATAATAATTATTATATAGTTGTACCATATACCAATATTTTATTAAATATATTATAAATGTAGTGGTAAATTTTATTAATTAGTGAAAGCTAGATATAGCAATCTATATATCTCCGGTTAAAATCGTGCCAGCCACCGCGGTTATACGTGAGGAGAAATTAATTATTTTTAGTTTAACAGTTAAATTTTATATTCTTTTAAATTTAAAATTTTTAGGTGAAATTTTAATTTTATTATAATAAGTTTTGATTGAAGCTGTGAAATTTATTTATGAGACAAGGATTAGATACCCTTTTATTATAAACGTAATCATAAACTAGGGTAGTAGTAGTTATGTTCTTGAAACCCAAAGAATTTGGCGGTATTTTATTCTTTTTAGAGGAACCTGTCCTGTAATTGATAATCCACGATGGAGATTTACTTATTCTTGTATTCATTTTGTATACCTCCGTCATCAGAGTATCTTTTTAGAGAAAATATTCTCTTAATACAAAATAAGATATGTCAGGTCAAGGTGCAATTTATGGATAAGTAGAGATGGGTTACAATAAATTTATTTATACGGATTAAAATTATTATTAATTTTATGAAGGTGGATTTAAAAGTAAAATTATTTTCCTTATTAATTTGATTTTAGCTCTAAAATATGCACACATCGCCCGTCGCTCTTATTTTAAAATAAGATAAGTCGTAACATAGTAGGAGTACCGGAAGGTGTTCCTAGAAAGTAAATCAAATTAAACTGAATCGCACAGTTAAATTTTCAGTGTAAATGAAATGCTTTCTAATCAAGCTCTAATTTGAATTAAATTCTTACTTAATTTTTTTTTAATTTAATTTAGAGAAATATCTTTTTATTTAGTATACTAAAGAAAAATTTTTATTGTTATAGTAAAATAGTACTGTGAAGGAATTGATGAAATAAATGAAAAATTAATTTTTTAAAAGTATACTTTATTTGTAGTACCTTTTGTATCAGGGTTGATCAAATGAATTAATTTATATTTTTATCTCGATTTCAAAAGATCTAATTTATTATTATGGTTAATGTAGCATAATTATCATTAATATAAATTAGAGGAGAAATTCTATTCGATTTTGAAGGTATCTAGTTTTTTTAGAAATAAATTTAATTTATCCTTGAACCTTAACTGTTAATTTTAATTATAAGTTATACTTTCAAGTGAGAGAATTATAGGGGATAAGCTCTATATTGTTTTATGGAATTTTTGTTTGATTAATTTCTGTAGGTTTGGAATTATCCGTCAGTAATGAGTGTGTTATAATTTATTTTTTTTTATTAATCAATTTTATTATTTTTAGAATTCTATAAAAATATTATAATTAATTTTATATTATAAGAAATAATGATTAAATTAGTATAATAATATGTTCAAATAAATTGAATATTTATGATAAAATAAGGAACTCGGCAAATACAGTTCCCGCCTGTTTAACAAAAACATGGCCTTTTGAATTTAATTTAAGGTCTGACCTGCCCAGTGATAATTTTAACGGCCGCGGTATACTGACCGTGCAAAGGTAGCATAATCATTAGTCTTTTAATAGAGGGCTGGAATGAAAGGTTTCACGAGGAACTAGCTGTCTCATTTTATTTGTTTTAAAATTTAATTTTTTAGTCAAAAAGCTAAAATGCAATTGGTAGACGAGAAGACCCTATAGATCTTTATATAATTTTAAATACTTATTTATATATTAATATTTTTATTTAAAATTGTATTTTGTTGGGGTGACAAAAATATATAACTAACTTTTTTATTTACATAACATTGATATATGAATATTAGATCCATTATTAGTGATTGATAGATTAAGTTACCTTAGGGATAACAGCGTAATCCTCCTCCAGAGTTCATATTTACAGGATGGGCTTGCGACCTCGATGTTGGATTAAGATAATAATTAGGTGTAGCCGCTTAATTTATAGGTCTGTTCGACCTTTAAATTCTTACATGATCTGAGTTCAGACCGGTTTAAGCCAGGTCGGTTTCTATCTCCAATTTTATTTAATTTTTAGTACGAAAGGACCAAAATTAAGAAATAATTTTTTTAATTGAATACCATTAACTATTTTGGCAGAAAAGTGCCATGAATTTAGAATTCATAAATGTAAGAAAAATCTTACAGATAGTACTTGCAGCTTAATGATATAATTTTATTAGTAGTTGAAGGATTAATTATATTTATTTGTGTTTTAGTAGGTGTAGCTTTTTTAACTCTATTAGAGCGAAAAGTTTTAGGTTATATTCAGATTCGTAAGGGTCCGAATAAGGTTGGTTATTGCGGTATTGTTCAACCATTTTGTGATGCAATTAAATTATTTACTAAGGAACAAACTTTCCCTATAGTATCTAATTATATACCTTACTATTTTTCTCCAATTTTTAGTTTATTTGTTTCTTTATTAATTTGATCAATTATACCTTCATGATTTGGATTATATAGATTCAACTTAGGTTTATTATTTTTTCTTTGTTGTACTAGAGTTGGAGTTTATACTGTTATAATTGCTGGTTGATCTTCTAATTCAATTTATGCTCTATTAGGAGGTCTACGAGCTGTAGCTCAAACTATTTCTTATGAAGTTAGACTAGCATTAATTTTAATTTCTTTCATTTTTCTTTCTAACGGCTATAGAATATATCAATTTTCTCTTTATCAANATTATATTTGATTTATATTTATTACATTNCCTTTAATAATTATTTGATTTGCTTCTTCTTTAGCAGAAACTAATCGTACTCCTTTTGATTTTGCTGAAGGTGAGTCTGAACTTGTATCAGGGTTTAATGTTGANTATAGAAGAGGAGGATTTGCATTAATTTTTATGGCTGAGTACTCAAGAATTTTATTCATGAGAATGTTATTTGTGGTAATATTCTTAGGAGGNGATTTTTATTCACCAATCTTTATTTTAAAGTTGGTTTTAGTTTCATTNATATTTATTTGAGTGCGGGGTACACTTCCTCGTTATCGTTATGATAAATTAATATATTTAGCTTGAAAAAGATTTCTTCCTGTTTCGTTAAATTATTTAATTTTTTTCTCTGGATTAAAGATTATAATTCTTTCATTTTTAATTTAATGTACAAATTTTAGTAAAACTAATAAGGATACTATTCCTTTTCTTGTACTTTCAAAATACTTGCTTCTAAAAGCTTATTAGTTATTCTAGTAAATTATCCCAAATTTTTATAATTATTGGGTGAATAATATAAAAAGAAAAGTATAACACTGTTAAAATTTGACCAGTAATAATATAAGGGTCTTCAACAGGTCGGGCTCCAATTCAAGTTAACAGAATTACAATTGATACTATAATTCAAAATAAAATTTGATTGATTGGGTAAAATTGTAAACCTCGAAAGTTACTCTTTATAAGTGGTATAATAAATAAAATTGCAATAGATATAACTAGAGCAATTACCCCTCCTAATTTATTTGGAATTGATCGTAAAATTGCGTAGGCAAATAAGAAATATCATTCAGGTTGAATATGAACTGGAGTAACTAAAGGGTTAGCTGGAATAAAATTATCTGGATCTCCTAATAGATAAGGATTAGTTAATGATAACATAATTAATGCTATTGTTATTACTAGGAATCCTATAATATCCTTTCAGGAGAAATAAGGGTGGAATGGAATTTTATCTCTGTCTCTATTAACTCCAATTGGATTATTAGATCCTGTTTGATGAAGAAATAAAAGATGAATTATAGTAGCAGCGGCTACAATGAATGGTAGAACAAAATGAAATGTAAAGAAACGTGTTAAAGTTGCGTTATCAACTGCAAATCCCCCTCATACTCATTGTACTAAAGTTGTTCCTAAATAAGGAATTGCAAATAGTAAATTTGTAATAACTGTGGCACCTCAAAATGATATTTGACCTCATGGTAAAACATAACCTATAAATGCAGTAGCCATCACAAGAAATAAAATAATTACCCCAACTCTTCAAGTATGAATATAATTATAAGAACCATAATAAATTTTACGACCAATATGAAGATAAATACAAATAAAAAAGAATGATGCTCCATTAGCATGTATAGTTCGAAGAATTCATCCGTAATTTACATCTCGACAAATATGATTTACGCTATAGAAAGCTATATCAATATTTGCTGTATAATGTATAGCTAAAAATAATCCTGTTAAGATTTGAATAATCAAGCATAGTCCTAGTAAGGAACCAAAGTTTCATCAAATAGAAATATTTGAGGGTGTTGGAAGATCAACAAGAGCTCTATTAGCAATTTTAAATAAGGGGTGTTGAATTCGTAATGGTTTATTCATTAGTTTATTGGTCGTAAAGGTCCTTGATTAAATTTGGTAATTGATACAATTACAATTAATGTTAAAAATAAATATATAACTATAAATGTGGTAATTAAAGATGAAGGGTTATTATATAAAGGAGTTATAACAAATTTTTTTGCTGTGGTGTCTGATAAAAATATTTCAGTTACAGGAGTTGTTACTATAAATAAGTCTATACTTAAAGCAATAATAATAATAAAGGTAAATGATAAAGCAATAAATGATATAAAGTATGAACTTTTTTTAAATATTTCATTTGATGCAATTCTTGTTATATAAATAAATAAAACTAATATACCTCCAAGAAATACCAGAAATAGAATATAAGAAAATCATGATGTGTATGATATTGATCTTATTAAAATACATATTATAATAGTCTGAAGAAGAAGTGTGATACCTATATTTATAGGATGACTTATAGATGAAAATAAGAATCTATTTATAATTATGAGTATAACTGATAAAATTTGACTGATGCAGAGAATAGTTTAAATTAAAATATTAATTTTGGAGATTAAAGATGAATATATTTATTTTTCTCTGATTGGGGGTAAGTTTAAGGAGTAATTTACTCTATTTTGATTTACAAGACCAATGTTTTTTATAAACTACTTAAACTAATGTTATTATTTTATGATTATGTGTTGTGTGTATTTATTTTAAGAGGTTTGTGGTCATTTGTATCTAAGCGTAAGCACCTTCTTTCTACTTTACTAAGTTTAGAATTTATTGTTCTTAGACTTTTGTTTTATATTTTTTTCGTATTACTTTTTTATTCTGATCTTTATTTTCTTATGTATTTTTTGACTTTTGGAGTATGTGAAGGAGCGTTAGGTTTAGGAATTTTAGTTTCTATAATTCGAAGTCATGGTAATGACTATTTTAGTTCATTTAGTCTTTTACAATGTTAAAGTTTGTTTTATATATTATTTTTATGATCCCATTATGTTTTACCTCTGGATTTGGATTAGAGTTCCCGCTAACCTTTTTTGGCTTTTTTTATTTTTTTAAGTGGAAGGTTACATGGTTTTTCTTATTGTNAATTAAGATTTTATTTGGGTTAGGATATTTAAGGTATGGGTTAAATTTTTTAAGATTTGGAATTGGTTGCTTAATATTATTAGCTAGATCTTNTATTTATTCTCACAAAAATTTTACTCATTTTTTTATGGTTACAGTTTTATTATTATTACTATTTTTACTTTTTACCTTTATGACAACTAATTTAATTTATATCTATTTATTTTTGAAAGTCCATGATTCCTACTTCCCTATTAGTTTAGGTTGAGGTTATCAACCAGAACGTGTACAGGCTGGTATTTATTTATTATTTTATACTCTATTTGCATCTTTACCTTTATTAGTTTCAATTTTTAATTTATATAAAAATCTAGGTAGATTAAATTTATATTTTTTTGATTATCTTCATATTTGTAGTTTTAGTTTCTATTCTTATTTATCTTTATTGTTGGCTTTTTTAGTTAAAATACCTATATTTTTATTTCACTTGTGATTACCAAAGGCTCATGTAGAGGCTCCAATTTCTGGATCAATAATCTTAGCAGGAGTATTACTAAAATTAGGAGGTTATGGTCTTCTGCGTGTTTTTGGTCTTATTTACTCTGTTGGGGTAAAGTTTAATTATATATGAATAGGAATTTGTTTAGTTGGAGGAGTGATTGTTAGATTAATCTGTTTATGTCAAGTTGATTTAAAATCATTAATTGCTTATTCTTCTGTTGCTCATATAGGAATTGTGTTAGCGGGTTTAATAACAATAACTTGTTGAGGGTTAGGTGGTTCTTATGTTTTAATAATTGCTCATGGTTTATGTTCATCAGGTTTATTTTGTCTTGCTAATATTACCTATGAACGATTGGGAAGTCGGAGATTATTTATTAATAAGGGCTTAATTAATTTAATACCTAGAATATGTTTGTGATGATTTCTTCTTAGATCATGTAATATGGCTGCTCCTCCAAGAATTAATTTATTAGGTGAAATTAGTTTACTAAATAGAATTCTAAGTTGAAGTTGAGTAACAATAATCTCAATTATTTTTTTATCTTTTTTTAGAGCTGCTTATACTTTATACTTATATAGTTATACTCAACACGGTAAGACTTTTTCTTCTTTATATAGATCTAACTCTGGTTATTATCGTGAGTATTTACTTTTATTATTACATTGATTTCCTTTAAATTATATCATTTTAAAAAGAGATTTATTTTTCAACTGATTTTAATCTAAATAGTTTAATTTAAAATTTTGATTTGTGGTGTCAATAATGCAATATTTTTGCTTTAGATCATTAATTGACGTTTAAATATTTGTTTTATTAGATCTTTAATATTATTAGTTTTGTCTTTAACTAATCTTATACTAGGTATTTATTTTTGTTTAAATAATTTAACTGTGTTCATTGAGTGAGAGGTTCTTCCTCTTAACTCTATAAACATTGTTATAACAATATTATTTGATTGAATGTCTCTAGTTTTTATGGGTTTTGTTTTATTTATTTCTAGTATAGTAATTTTTTATAGAAATAATTATATGGAAGGGGATCCTTATATTTCTCGTTTCATTTTATTAGTATTGATATTTGTATTTTCAATAATGTTATTAATTATTAGACCAAACATGATTTCAATTCTGTTAGGTTGAGATGGTCTTGGTTTAATTTCTTACCTTTTAGTAATTTATTATCAAAATTTTAAGTTTTATAGAGCTGGTATATTAACTGTATTATCAAATCGACTTGGTGATGTAGCTTTTTTATTAGGGATTGCTTGAATATTAAACTATGGAAGATGAAATTATGTTTTTTATTTAAATTATATATTTAGTGATTTTGAAGGAATTATAATTTCTTTGTTAATAGTTTTCGCTGCTATAACTAAGAGTGCTCAAATTCCATTTTCTTCCTGATTGCCAGCTGCAATGGCGGCTCCTACTCCAGTATCATCATTGGTTCATTCTTCTACCTTGGTTACCGCTGGTGTTTATTTAATAATTCGGTTTAATGTATTAGTTATGAATAGAGGCTTAGGTAAGTACTTATTATTAATTGGTGGAATAACTATGTTTATATCTGGAATAGGTGCAAATTATGAATTTGATTTAAAAAAAATTATTGCTCTTTCTACATTAAGACAATTAGGTTTAATGATAAGAATTTTAGCTATAGGGTATACAGAATTAGCATTTTTCCATTTATTAACACATGCATTATTTAAGGCTCTCCTTTTTATGTGTGCAGGTGTAATTATTCATAATTTAGGTGATTGTCAGGATATTCGTTTTATAGGGGGTTTAATTTGTTTTTTCCCTTTAACTTCTGCTTGTTTTTTAGTTTCAAATTTGGCTTTATGTGGATTTCCTTTTTTAGCTGGATTTTATTCAAAGGATCTAATTTTGGAAATGTGTTTAGTTTCTAACTTAAACTTAATTAGATTTATTTTTTATTTTTTTTCCACGGGTTTAACTGCTTGTTATACCTTTCGTTTAATTTATTATGTTATATCAGGTCCTTTTAATTATTCAGTGTGTAATGGAATTTCAGACGATAGTTGATTCATATTAAAGGGTATATTAATAATAGTATTTATGGCTACAATTGGTGGTAGTTTATTAAGTTGAATTTTATTTCGTACACCTTCAATAATTTGTTTACCCTTCTATTTTAAGACCTTAGCTTTAACAGTAAGAGTAATTGGTGCAGTATTCGGCTATCAAATTTCTATTAGTCATTTTAGATCTTCTTTAATATGTTTAATCTCTTTATTCAGATCAACATTTTTAGGTAGAATGTGATTTATACCTTATATTAGAACACGAGGAATGATAGTTTATCCTTTAAGCTCAGGTAATTATTTTTTAAAGAGTTTTGATCAAGGATGATGTGAGTATTTTGGAGCTCAAGGAGTATACTCCTTATTTAAGAAGTTTACTGTTCTTGTACAATCTTATCAGAACAATTTTTTAAAGACTTATTTATTATTATTTTTTGTTTGATTAATAGTTGTTATTTTAATTTATTATTTAAGTAGCTTATATAAAGCTTGACATTGAAGCTGTTAAGAAGATCTTTAGATCCTTAAATACACTTATAAAAAGAGTTCTTTTATTTTTACATTGAAAATGTAATGTTTTTATAAACTATATAAGCAAGGATATAAACGGAATTAAACCGCTAAAAATAGAAGTTAGCAGCCCCATTTTGATCTACATATCCTCTTAGTCGGAAAACAATTTCATTTTTATCATTAACAGTGATATGCCTCTACCTTTGGCTTCAACTAAACTAAATAAGGATGAATTAACATCAAGATGATCAGGTCGAAACTGATTGCAATTTTCGCTTCTTATTTAAGATAAGTTGAGTAAATCAACACTTTCTGAATGCAAATCAAATGTTATAATTAACTATTATCCTAGTTTGATCATTCAAGTGCGCCTTGATTTCATTCGTGGTATAGTCCTACTAATAAAATTACAATAAATGTTGATGACACAATTCTTCATGATATAATTCTGGATGTATTTACTCTTTCAATTATAGGAAGAAGAATTGCAATTTCTACATCAAAAATTAAGAAGATTACTGCAATAAGGAAAAATCGAAGGGAAAATGGAATTCGAGATTTATTAAATGGGTCAAATCCGCATTCAAAGGGAGATGCCTTTTCTCGATCAACAATACTTTTTTTTGATAGGAATGAGGAAATTAACATAATGACAGTTGTTACAATTACCAAAATTATTCTTACAATTATTATTAAATTAATTATTTATCCTGAATTTCTTCAGACTTTTTGATTGGAAGTCAAATATACTTTTATATTAGATAAATATCTACCTCATCAGTAAATTGAAATATACAAGAAAAGTCAAACTACATCAACAAAATGTCAGTATCAAGCTGCTGCTTCAAATCCAAAGTGGTGAGAAGAAGAGAAATGATTTATAGAATGTCGAAGTAAACAGGCTGATAAGAATAAGGTTCCAATAATAACATGAATACCATGAAACCCTGTGGCCATAAAAAATGTAGAACCATAAACAGAGTCAGCAATTGTAAATGGTGCTTCAATATATTCATAAGCTTGGAGAATTGTAAAGTAAATTCCTAATAATACTGTAAAGAATAAGCCTTGTATCCCTTGGCTTTGATTTCCTTCTATAATTCTATGGTGAGCTCATGTAACTGTTACTCCTGATGCTAAAAGAATTGATGTATTAAGCATAGGAATAGATATTGGATCAAATGGGGCAATTCCCTTTGGAGGTCAAATTCTCCCTAATTCAACGGTTGGCGATAATCTTCTGTGAAAATAAGCTCAGAAAAATGAAACAAAAAATAGAACCTCTGAAGTAATAAATAGAATTATTCCTCATCGTAGTCCAATTACTACAGGATAAGTATGAAGGCCTTGATATGTACCTTCACGTGTTACATCTCGTCATCATTGGAATATAGTTAATACTAATACTGCTACCCCAATGATTATTAAATCGTTTCTAAATGTGTGGAATCACTTTACTATTCCTGTTACTATTATTATTGCTCCAATTGCCCCTGTTAAAGGTCAAGGGCTTTGATCTACTAAATGATAAGGGTGATTACTATGGCTTGACATTAGTTTACCTCACTAGAATAAAGTGTTCTTAATACAGCAAATACATAAGATTGAATAATTGATACAGCAGATTCTAGGGTTAATAAAGCAATTTGTGTAATAATTAATAGTGTTAAAATATAATATGATAAAGATCTACCAGTTCCTCCTAGAAGAGTCATAAGTAAGTGTCCAGCAATTATATTGGCTGCTAGTCGGACAGCTAGAGTACCAGGTCGAATTAAATTTCTAATCGTTTCAATGCAAACCATAAAAGGTATAAGGACAGGTGGAGTTCCTTGAGGAACTAGATGGGCAAATATATGTTGTGTATGATTAATTCAACCATAAATTATAAATCTAATTCATAAAGGTAATGATAATGTAAGAGTAAATGCTAAATGACTGGATCTAGTAAAAATATATGGGAATAATCCTATGAAATTATTAAATAAAATTAAAGAAAATGCTGAAATAAAAATTAGAGTACTTCCATTTATTCCAGTTGTTCCTAATAGAGTTTTAAACTCATTATGTAGGGTTTTGGTAATTAGATTTCATAATACAGTTATTCGTGTTGGAATTAATCAAAATATTATTGGCATTATGATTATCGCGATTATTGTTGATAATCAATTAATAGATAAGTTAAATATAGATGTTGATGGATCAAATACTGAAAATAGATTTGTTATCACTTTCAATTACTTGTTTTTAGACTAATTCTTTTTCTACTTACAGATGTCTTTAATAGTGGACTAAATAAATAGTAATTGTTGACATTAATTACTAAGAGTATAATTCTGAAAAAAATAAATAATAAAACTCATCTTATTGGTGCTATTTGTGGAATCAAGAAATACTAAAATATTAGTAACTTTAGTTTGACAATCTAATGTTATAAATTAACTAATTTCTTCATTGAGAGTAGATCGTTATTTACTATAATTTGGTTTAAGAGACCAATGCTTACTTTCAGCCACTCAATGATGCTTCATTTATATTTTGAATTCAATTAATAAATGTTTTAATATTAACTCTCTCAATTATAATAGGTATAAAGCTATGATTTGCACCACAAATTTCCGAACATTGACCGAAGAATAATCCTGGCCGATTAATAAAAAAACTTGTTTGGTTAAGGCGGCCAGGAGTGGCATCAACCTTTACTCCTAAAGATGGGACAGTTCATGAGTGTAAAACATCTGCGGCAGTAACTAAAACACGAACTTGAGTTTGTATAGGTAGTGTAGTTCGATTATCTACTTCCAATAAACGAAATCCATTTTGATCTATTTCATTATATGGAATTATATATGAATCAAATTCAACATGCTTAAAATCAGAATATTCATAACTTCAATATCATTGATGTCCAACAGTTTTAAGTGTAATTGAAGGTTCACTTACTTCATCTAATAAGTATAATAATCGTAAAGAAGGTATAGCAATAATTACTAGAACAAATACTGGTAAAATTGTTCAAGCTGTTTCAATCTTTTGACCATCTAGAAGATTACGATTAATTGTGGAATTAAAGAATATAGATCCTATTACGTAAGCTACTAATACTGTAATAATTACTAGAACTATTATAGTATGATCATGAAAATAATGAAGTTGTTCTATTATTGGAGATGCTGCATCTTGAAAATTTAATTGGGCCCACGTTGCCATTTTTAATGAAAGGATAGACCTTTATAAATGGAGCTTAAACCCATGGCACTTTTCTGCCACATTAAAACTTTAATAAAACTGGTAGTTCTGAATAACTGTGTTCTGTAGGAGGTAACTTTTGGTATCATTCAATAGAGGTATTAATGTTTAGTGCTCTTATAACTTGACGTTGAGACACTAATGCCTCTCATAGAATATAAATTAATAAAATAACACCAATTAAAGAAATTGTTCTTCCAATAGAAGATACAACATTTCATGCTGTATAAGCATCAGGATAATCTGAATATCGTCGTGGCATTCCACTTAGTCCTAAAAAGTGTTGAGGGAAGAATGTTAAATTTACTCCAATAAATATTACTAAGAATTGGATCTTTAAAAAATGATTATTAAGAGTTACTCCTGTAAATAGAGAAAATCAGTGTACTAATCCTGCTATAATAGCAAATACAGCTCCTATTGATAGTACATAATGAAAGTGAGCTACAACATAGTAAGTATCATGTAGGGCAATATCAATTGAGGAATTAGCTAAAACTACTCCTGTTAATCCACCAATAGTGAATAAAAATACAAATCCTAATGCTCATAGTAATGATGGACTATAAGAGAATTGAGTTCCATGTAATGTTGCTAGTCAACTAAAAATTTTAATTCCGGTAGGAACCGCAATTACTATTGTTGCTGATGTAAAGTAGGCACGAGTATCAACATCTATACCTACAGTAAATATGTGGTGAGCTCAAACAACAAATCCTAGAATTCCAATTGCTACTATAGCATAAATTATCCCTAGAACTCCAAATGTTTCCTTTTTACCTCTTTCTTGAGCAATAATATGAGAAATTATACCAAATCCAGGTAAAATTAAAATATAAACTTCTGGATGTCCAAAGAATCAGAATAAGTGTTGATATAAAATTGGATCTCCTCCCCCTGCAGGATCAAAGAAAGAGGTATTAATATTTCGGTCTGTTAAAAGTATAGTAATAGCTCCAGCTAATACAGGTAAAGATAAAAGTAGAAGAACAGCAGTAATTACTACTGCTCATACAAATAATGGTAATTGATCAAGCTTTATTCCTGGGGACTTCATATTAATTACAGTTGTAATAAAATTAATAGCTCCTAAAATGGAAGAAACACCAGCTAAGTGAAGAGAGAAAATTGTGAGATCAACTGATGCTCCAGCGTGAGCAATAGCTCCTGCTAAAGGAGGGTAAACAGTTCACCCTGTTCCAGCTCCTCTTTCGACTATACTTCTAGCTAAAAGAAGAGTAAAAGATGGAGGTAAAAGTCAAAATCTTATATTATTTAATCGAGGAAAAGCCATATCTGGAGCACCAAGTATTAACGGCACTAATCAGTTACCAAATCCTCCAATTATAATAGGTATTACTATAAAGAAAATTATTACAAAGGCATGAGCTGTAACAATAACATTATAAATTTGATCGTCTCCAATTAGGGAACCTGGCTGACCTAATTCAATTCGAATTAAAACACTAAGAGCTGTACCAATTATACCTGCCCAAGCACCAAAAATTAAATATAATGTACCAATATCCTTATGATTTGTAGAAAATAACCATCGTCGCAATATCTTAAATATTATATTTGACCCTTAATATAATTTAGATAAGATGGTCGAGACTTAGGCAATAGACTGTAAATCTATATACGAGGGTTACCCTCTTTTATCAGTTTTATAGTCAATTATGATTTTAGACTGCAATTCTAAAGGTGTAGAATTAAGATCTACTAAGACTTACAAGAATTTACTTATATTTTTAACTTTGAAGGTTAATTGTTTAATTAACATAAAGTCTTAATATTGAATTAATCAAGTGATAGCTGGAATACCTAAAATGGAAATTATTATAGATATACTAGTAATTTTAGATGACTTAGCTCTTGTATTTCACTTAGATTCCTGACTTANAAATATAAAGGAACTAAATATAACACGTATATAAAAATATAAAGTAAGAAGAGTAGTTATAACTATAAATACTAATATTAAAAATGAACCCTGATTAGTTAAGTTCTGAATTACTAATCATTTAGGTAAAAACCCTAAAAATGGAGGAAGTCCAGCTAGTGATAATATTCTAATTATTATAGAAAACTTAATCATTGGGTTTGTTTTTGTGAAAAAGCTTTGTGAAAGATGAAATAAGGATTGACTATAAAATAAATAAATTATTGCCATATTTATTACTGCATAAATTGTAAAATATAATAATCAAAGATCATTTCTAATTATTATTGCAGAGATTATTCAACCTAGATGTCTAATAGAGGAGTAAGCTATAATCTTTCGAATAGAGTTTTGATTTAATCCTCCAACTGACCCAATAAGAGTAGAGGCAAAAATTGAAAAAATTATCAAATTATTTATTAATTTATATGAAATTAAAATAAAAGGTGCCAACTTTTGTCATGTTATTAAAATAAAACAATTAAATCAATCAATTCCTTCTATTACTCCTGGAAATCAAAAATGGAAAGGTGCAGCCCCTATTTTTATTATTAATGCGCTTGAAATTAAATAAGGTATTGGATCATTTAATGAAAAAGTGTAAATTTCTCTTATTAAAACTGCAATAATAAATATAATTGAAGCTATTGCTTGAACTAGAAAATACTTTATTGCAGATTCTGTTTCATAAGGAGTTTTATTTTTATAAATTAATGGGATAAATGCAAGTAAATTTATTTCTAATCCTATTCATATTCCTAGTCAAGAAGAAGAAGAAATAGAAATAATTGTCCCAGAAAATAAGGACAGTAAAAATACAAAACTAGAAGGATTAATTAAAATTAAAAAGAGGAAGATTAGTACTTCCATAAAAAGGGTATGAGCCTATTAGCTTAATTAGCTTATCTTTTTATACTTTGGTGTACGAAGCACAGGAACTTTTGATGTTTTTGGAGTAGTTTAATTTTACAATGTATAATAAGAGTAGAGATCTACATGATTTATTCTATCAAAATAACCCTTTTATCAGGCACCTTATT